TATATTAAAAAAAGTTTCCATTGGAACTTTAATTTGAATTTAATTTCCATTGTAAGTACAAAAATTTTAAAAAAAATTAATGAAATATTTTTTGTATATTGATTTTGATGTTTTTTTTTCTTAAAATTTTTTATTTATTTTTAACATTTTTAATTTTTAAGAGTGTTTACATTTAAATTTTAAATCAAATTAATTAAAATTTTATTCAAAATTTGTCGAAATTTGGCCAAAATTTGTCGAAATTTGGCCAAAATTTGTCGAAATTTGGCCAAAATTTGTCGAAATTTGGCCAAAATTTGTCGAAATTTGGCCAAAATTTGTCGAAATTTTGATTTTTTTTAAAAAATTTGATGTTTGACTTTAATTTTAGTCTTGTTGTGTGTTTGCTTATTATTATAAATTTATTTTTAATAATTATCTTATAAATAACAGTTAACTAAAAAATAAAAGAAAAGGTCTAAAATAAACATTATCTATATTAAATCAAAAGATTACTAATAATATTTAATAAATTATTTATATATTATATATATATATATATTAATGCAAAATATTATTTATAAGATAGTTATATTATAATAAATATTTTATTATATATAATACAGCTAAATAAAATATTTTTTATTAAAAATATGATAATTAAATGTATACATTAAATTCATATATGAATTGTTATTAAATATATTTTAATAAAAATAAATTAATAACTTAATTATATGTATTAATTAATTACTAGTAACATAGATGTACACATATTCTATATAAGGTAATATTATAAATTAAAAACTTATTAAATGTTATATTGATTTTTTAAAAATAATAGAATTTTAATATGTATTAATATAGATTATAAATAAATTATTTCATTGAATTATGTTTTTATAGAACATATATAATTATTAAAAAAAAAAAAAAAAAAAAAAAACTTCTTATGTAATTATTTCATAACTTTCCATTTTAAAAAAATAATTGTACGTGATGTTTAATAAAAAATTTATATTATATATATATATATGTATTAATAAAACCAAAATGAGGAAAGGTTGTTCCGTTGATTTATTTTTTTATTCAAAACTGTTTAGGATTATAATGATTTATTTAATTTACCGAGTCTATTTAAATATTTGATTTTCTTTTTTAGGAAAAATTTATTTAAATCCTATATGTTTAATTTGTGTACCGTCATCTTTTTTTTTTTTATTAAAACTAACAAAATCAAAAAAATTTTCTATTTAAAATAGGACTTAATTTTTTTGTTGAATTTGACAAAATGATGATAATGGGGTATATCTAAATTAAGTCAAATCACGAATTTTCAGGGTCTTGAGAAAAAAAAAGTTCCAATAATTTAATGTTTTAAATTAAAGTTTGATTCTTGATTTAAAAAATTTTTAAAATTATAAAATGCATGTAAATTTTTTTTAGATTTTATTTTCTAAAAGATTAAAATTTTAATTTCAGTGTTTAGTTTTTTATGTATTATTAATTTAAATTAAGTAATATTTTTAAGAACCAAAAAATGTTGTGCCAGCATTTGCGGTTAAACATCAGGTTCAAAAAATTTTTTTTTGGATTTCAGATTTTTTATAAAAATTAACTATATTTAGGTGAAATTTATATAGTTTATAAAAATTTTTTTCTGTAGAATTTTGTTTATAAACCAGGATTAGATACCCTGTTATTCAATTGATTATTATTTTCCAAGGTATTAAAATTTATAATTTGAAATTTAATGGATCTGGCGGTTTTTAAATCTTTTTAGAGGAACCTGTTATTTAAATGATAATCCACGATAAACTTTACCTTAATTTTCTTGTATATCGCTGTCGTTGAATGTAATGAAAATTAAATTTTCTGTTTCTTTTAATGAATTATGTTAGGTCAACATGCAGTTATATTAAGGTTATAATGGGTTACATTAATTTATGTTTTTTGATTTTTAATTTTAATTTAAATTGAATTTGGATTTAAAAGTAATTTTATTTATTTAATAAGTTGAATTTAAATTTAAGCTCTTAAAAATGTACATATCGCCCGTCACTCTCAATAAATTGAGATAAGTCGTAACAAAGTAGATGTACTGGAAAGTGTATCTAGAAACAGAAAATTTTTTTGATCATTTACAATGATCTATTTGATTAATAAGTTTAATCTTTTCTGATAACTTTTTTTTTTTTTTTTTTTTTTTTTTTTTTTTTTTAAAGTTATTTTTTAGTCATTTCTTTCTTTTTTTTTGATTTTTTCAAGAATAGTTTATTTGTACTGTGTAGGATTATTAATTTTATTGTAGAATAATAATTTTTTTTAGTACCTTTTGTATCAGGGTAAATTAAATTTTAAAATTTATTTTTTTTTCTCGAAAATTTAAGATTTATCTAATTTTGAATTTTAATGTTGCAAAATTATTTAGAAAAATTAGATAGATTTGAAATGAAATTCGTTTAATTTTATATCTAGTTATTATTTAATTTGATTAAATCAAGGAATTTTATTTATTTACTTCTTTTATTATTTATATATTAATTTCTAAAATTAAGGTGGATAAGCTCTTTATTTTTATATAATTAAAAAAATTTTTTTTTTTGTTGGATTAGATTCTTTTATCATTTAAAGTTCGTTAAAGATTAAATATTTTTTTTTTTATTATTTATTTTTTTAAATAATTTTTTTATTTAATTTTTTTTATTTTAAAAATGATTTAATTAGTAAAATTAAAATTTATTTTTATGAATTAGGCAAATTTAATTTTCGCCTGTTTAACAAAAACATCTCTTTTTGATTTTATTTAAGGTTTAACCTGCTCAATGAAGTTTAAATAGCCGCGGTAAATTAACTGTGCTAAGGTAGCATAATAATTAGTCTTTTAATTGAGGTCTGGAATGAATGGTTGAACGAAAAATTTACTTTATTTTTTGTATTTTTTTGAATTTTATTTTTTAGTTAAAAAGCTTAAATGATAAAGAGGGACGATAAGACCCTATAGATCTTAAATTTATTAATTTATTTAATTTTTTTTGTTGTTTTTGATTATTTATTTTAATTAATTTTAGTTGGGGCGATGAATAAAATTTTAATCTTTTTTTTTTTTTTACATTATGTTTGGATATTTGATCTTTTTTTTTGATTAAAAGATAAAGATACCTTAGGGATAACAGCGTTATTTAATTGGAGAGTTCTTATTGATAATTAAGTTTGCGACCTCGATGTTGGATTAATAATTTCTGTGGGGTAGGTTTCACAGTTTTAGGTCTGTTCGACCTTTAAAATTTTACATGATCTGAGTTCAAACCGGTGTGAGCCAGGTTGGTTTCTATCTTCTTTTTAATAATTCCAATTGGTACGAAAGGATTTTTGGAAATATAAAATTTATTAACTAATTTGGCAGAAAAGTGCTTTAAATTTAGAATTTAATAATGTATTATTTACAGTTAGTAAATGTTTATTTTAAGATGTTTGTTTTTATTAATTTTTATTTTGTTAGCGGTTGCTTTTTTTACTTTATTTGAACGTAAAGTTCTTGGTTATATTCAGTTTCGTAAAGGGCCTAATAAAGTTGGTATATTAGGTATTTTTCAGCCTTTTTCTGATGCTTTAAAATTGTTTAGAAAGGAATTTTATTTTTTAGTATTTGGTAATTATATAATTTATTTTTTTGTTCCTGTTCTTAGTTTAACTGTTTCTTTAGTATTTTGATTAATATTTCCTTTTATTTTTAATTTCATTGAATTTAATTATGGTTTATTTTTTTTTTTATGTTGTTCTGGTTTAGGAGTTTATTTTATTATGGTTGCTGGTTGATGTTCAAATTCTATTTATTCAATATTAGGTTGCATACGTAGAGTTGCTCAAAGAATTTCTTATGAGGTTGTATTTTTTTTGATTATTTTTTGTTTAATTCTTTATTTTGAATCTTTTAATTTAATTGATTATTATTTTTTTCAGTTTGATATTTGATCATTATTTTTAAGATTTCCTTTATTTTTTGTTTTTTTATCTTGTATTTTGGCTGAAACTAATCGATCACCATATGATTTTTCTGAAGGTGAATCTGAATTAGTTTCTGGTTTTAATGTTGAATATAGATCTTTTAGTTTTTCTTTATTTTTTTTGTCTGAGTATAGAAATATACTTTTTATAAGATTTTTAAGAGTTTTATTATTTTTGGGTGGTGATTACATAAATTTAATTTTTTTTTTGAGGGTTATAATTTTAATTTACTTTTTTATTTGGGTACGTGGTACTTTACCACGATATCGTTATGATAAATTGATATATATATGTTGAAAGATTTATTTACCTTTTGTGTTAAATTATTTAATTTTTTTTATTTGTTTAAAAATTTTTTTTTATTTCATTATTTTTAGTATTAAATTAAGTTAATAGATTAATTTTCTTTCTTATATTTTCAAAATATATTGCTTAAAGCTTATTAACTAATTTATTTTATCTCATGTTTTTAGTGCAATTGGTCTTGAAATAAAAAATGTAAAGTATAAAACTGTTAAGATTTGTCCTGTTAAGATAAATGGAGGTTCAACTGGTCGTGCACCAATTCATGTTAATAAAATAAAAATATTAATTAGTATTCAAAATATTATTTTATTTATTGGGTAAAATGATGAAGTTTGAAATTTATTTTTTGTTGAAAATGGTAGTGTTAAGATAATTAAGATTGATATTAGTAATGCAATTACCCCTCCTAATTTTCTGGGGATAGACCGTAAAATTGCATAAGCAAAAAGAAAATATCATTCTGGTTGGATGTGAATTGGAGTATTTATTGGGTTTGCTGGGGTAAAATTTTCTGGATCTGTTGTTAAGAATGGATTTATACAAATTATTGTATTAAAAATAGATAATGTAATAATTATCCCTAAGATATCTTTAATAGAAAAGTATGGGTGAAATGGTAATTTATCAATATTATTTTTTCTTCCTAAAGGATTGGATGATCCTGTTTCATGTAAAAAAATTAGGTGTAATATTACTATTATAGTTAAAATAAATGGTAAAATAAAATGAAATGTATAAAACCGATTAAGAGTTGGGTTATCTACAGCAAATCCACCTCAAATTCATTTTACAATTATTTCTCCTGAATATGGAATAGCTGAAATTAAATTTGTGATTACTGTTGCCCCTCAAAATGATATTTGACCTCATGGTAATACATAACCTAAAAATGCTGTAGCTATTAGTAATAATAAAATTATTGTTCCTGAAATTCATGTTTTTTTAAGTTTGTATGATCCATAATATAATCCTCGTCCTGTATGTAAATAAATTAAAATAAAAAATAGTGATGCACCATTTGCATGTATATTACGAATTATTCAACCGTAATTAACATTTCGTGTAATGTGAATAATTCTTTCAAATGCTTTGGAAATATTAGGGGTGTAATGTATTGTTAAAAATAAACCTGTAATAATTTGTATTATTAAGCATATTCCTAGAAGAGATCCAAAATTTCATCATGATGAAATATTTGATGGTGTAGGTAGATCAATAATAAAGGAATTAATTGGTGTAATTTTTCGTATTGATTTAAACATAAGTTATTTTTAATGGTCCTTCAAATGAGTTTGAGATAAATGTTACTGAAATTATGGTTGTTAGTATAATGATTATTATTAATATTGTAATAATATATTTTGGTTTATTAAAAAATTTTATTGTTGATTTTATATGTTCAATTTTTATTATATTAAGTTTTTGTTCATTAATCTTTGTTAATATATTTGATTTTATTAATATAATTATGATTATAAAAATAGTTATTCATATTAAAACAATTTTTATATTTGGTTTAAATTTTTCATTTGATGCAATTCTTGCTATATATATAAATATAATTATTAGTCCTCCGATGATTGTTAAAAATAAAATATAACAAAATCATGATGAATTAGAAATTTTAGAATGAATTCTACATATTAGTATGGTTTGAATAATTATAATTGTTCCTATAGAAATAGGGTGATTTATTATTGGTAAAATTGATATATTTGTTAACATTATTCTTTTTAATAGGATTCAGTAAGTATTTTAATTAAAAATATTAGTTTTGGAGACTAAAGATGAACATTCTTTACTGATTTGTTTTAAGAATTTATCAATTTTGATTTACAAGATCAATGTTTTTTTTAAACTATTAAAACTTATGATGGAAATTTATTTTTTTTTTTTTTTTTTTTCTTTTTTGACTTTAATTTTTATTCGTAAACATTTTTTAATATCTCTATTAAGTTTGGAATTTTTAATAATTGGATTGTTTTTTTTTTTTTTTTTTTTTTTTTTTTTTTTTTTTGACTTTTATTTTTTGGTTATTTATTTAATTTTTAGTGTTTGTGATGGTGTATTAGGTTTATCTTTATTAGTTTATTTAATTCGTAGGATTGGTAATGATTATATAACAAATAATTTTATATGTTAAAATTTATTATATATTTAATTTTTTTGATCCCTTTATTTTTAAAAAATATTTGAATATTTAGAATTTATTTTTTATTTTTCTTTTTTTTTTTTTTTTTTTTTTTTTTTTATAATTTTTTTGGGTTATATATTAATTGTTCATATAATTTTTTTATAGATAATATTTCGTTTATATTTTGTTGTTTAACTATTTGAATTTGTTTATTAGTATTAATTTGTTCAATTGACTACTATTTTTATTATTTAAATTCTTTTTATTTTTTTATTTTGATTTATTTTCTTATAATTTTTTTATTTATTGATTTTATTGTTTACGATTTTTTTATATTTTATTTTTTTTTTGAGTGTAGATTAATTCCAATTTTTTTAATTATTTTTGGTTGAGGTTATCAACCTGAACGTTTAAGGGCTGGATTTTATTTAATTTTTTACACTTTATTTGGTTCTTTACCTTTATTATTAATTATTTTTTTTTTAATTAATATAAATGGTGGATTTATTTTTTTTATTAATATTTTTTTAAAAAATTATTTTTTGGTTTTTTTTATTATAATTTCTTTTTTAATTAAATTTCCTTTATTTGGATTTCATTTATGATTGCCTAAGGCTCATGTTGAGGCTCCAGTTAGAGGTTCAATAATTTTAGCTGGATTAATATTAAAATTAGGAGGGTATGGTTTAATTCGTTGTTTACCTTTTATTTATGAATTTTTATTTTTATACGGTTATTTTTTAATTTCTTTGAGTTTAATTGGGTGTTTATTTTCTAGATTATTTTGTTTAATTCAGAGAGACTTAAAAATATTAATTGCCTATTCTTCTGTTTGTCATATGGGATTAGTTATTTGTGGTACTTGTACTTTTACAGATTTTGGTGTGTTGGGGTCATTAATAATAATAATTTCTCATGGATTTGTTTCATCTGGTTTATTTTATTTAGTAGGTTTAGTTTATGATCGTTTAGGAACTCGTAGTTTTTTCATTTTGAAGGGTTTATTGAGTTTAAGACCTTCATTAGGATTATTTTGATTTTTTTTTTGTGCAATAAATATGTCTTGTCCTCCAAGTTTAAATCTTTTTTCTGAAATTTGTTTGATAATTAGAATTTTAAGATGAAGAACATTAAGAATAATATTTTTTTTTTTTATCTTTTTTTTTTCTGCTTGTTATAGAATAATAATTTTTTCTTTTACTCAGCATGGAAATTTTTCTACAAATTTATTTTTTTATAAGTATTTTTTTGTTCGTGAATTTTTGGTTTTGTATCTTCATTTAATTCCTGTTTTTGGATTAATATTTAATATTGGATTTTTTTTTTTGTTTATTTAGTTTAATTTAAAATTTTGATTTGTGAAGTCAAAGATCTTTTAGGGGATAAGCTGTGTTTTTTTGTTTAAATTTGTTTTTTTTTTTTTTTTTTTTTTTTTTTTTTTTTTTTTTTTTAGGTTTATATTTTTATGAATATGATACATATTTTTTTTTTGAATGATTTTTTTTTTTTTTGAATTCTTGTGGATTTTCTTTAATTTTTTATTTTGATTGAATTTCTTGTACTTTTATATCTTTTGTTTTTTTAATTAGAGGATGTGTATTATTTTATAGACTTGGGTATATATCTGGTGATCTAAATTTAGTTCGATTTTATTTTATTGTTTATTTATTTATTTTTAGAATGGTTTTATTTATTTTAATACCTGACTTGCTTTGTTTACTTTTAGGTTGAGATGGATTGGGCTTAGTTTCTTTTTGTTTAGTTATTTATTATAATAATATTAGTTCTTTAATTTCTGGTATTTTAACTTTATATATAAATCGTTTGGGAGATGTATTTTTATTATTAAGAATCGGTTGATGTTTAAATTATGGTTCTTGACATTATATATTTTATATTAGTTTTTTTGATGATGATTATTATTTGATTATTTATTTAGTTTTATTATCTTCTTTTACTAAGAGAGCTCAATTTCCTTTTAGTATTTGACTTCCTGCAGCTATATCTGCTCCTACACCAGTTTCTTCCTTAGTACATTCTTCAACTTTGGTAACTTCTGGTATTTATTTATTAATTCGTTTTAATTATTTTTTGATTTATTTTGATACTTATTTTTTGATAGTTATTTCTTTAATTACTATATTTCTTTCTGGGTTAGGTGCTTGTTTAGAAAATGATTTAAAAAAAATTATTGCTTTTTCTACTTTAAGACAGTTAGGTTTTATATTTTTTGTTTTAAGATTTGGTTCTTTAATTTTATGTTATTTACATCTTTTAATTCATGCTATTTTTAAGTCTTTATTATTTCTTTGTTGTGGTGTTTTTATTCATAGATTTATTGGTAATCAGGATATTCGTTTTATAGGGGGTGTAGTTAATCAGTTTCCTTATATTAGAACTATATTTTTTGTTTCCTTAATTTGTTTATGTGGGTTTCCCTTTTTTTCTGGATTTTATTCTAAAGATTTTATTTTAGAGTTAATTTTTTTAAAGGAAATAAGTTTTACTTTTTTTTTTTTTTTTTGTTTATCTGTTAGTTTAACTATTTTTTACAGTTTTCGTTTAATTTATTATCTTTTTTATTCTAGTAGATATTATTTTCCTTTTTTAAGTGTTAATTATAATTTTTATATAGTTGGTTCTTTATTTACTTTATTTACTTTTTGTGTTTTTGGTGGTTCATTTATTTTTTGATTATTTGAAGATGAATTTTTTTTTATTGTTGAATTTGAATTTAGGGTACTTCCTTTATTTTTTTTTTTTTTTTTTTTTTTTTTTAGATTTATTTTTAAGATTTCTTGATTTTATTTAAACTATTTTTATTTTTATTTTTTTGGTTCAATATTTTTTATAAACTTTTTTTCTTCAAATATTTTTTTAGGTCGATTTTTTGGATTTGTAAATCTAAGTTATAAGTTAATTGATTTTGGTTGACTTGAATATTTTACTTTTGGTTTATTAAAACTGAATTTTAATTGATTATCTTATTTTTTTGATAAGTTTATTTTAAATTTATTTAAGATTTACATACTATCTTTTTTTTTTTTTTTTTTTTTTTTTTTTTTTTTTTGTTTAGATAGCTTAAATTATAAAGTTTTGCATTGAAAATGCTTTGATGGGGTTACCTCTAGACATTATTTATAAATTTTATTTATTTATACATTGAAAATGTATTGTTTTACTTAAACTATATAAATTAAGGATATAGTCAAAACTTTAGGAATAGTTAGCGGCTCTCCTTTAAATATCCTTTTAGTTGGGATTGTCCATTTATTCATTAACAGTGAATTACTTTAAATTAAGTTACAACTAAAAGTATGAGGATAAACCTTAATTTTAAGTCGAAATTAAATGTAATTTTACTTCTTTACTTTAAGGAAGATTTTTCAATAATTTTTACTTGCAATGTAAATGTTATAATTAACTACAACCCTATTTGGTTCATTCTAACATGCCATTGTTTCATTCGTGGTATAGTCCTATAATCAAGATTAAAATTGTGATTATTCTTCTTGTGAATCATTCATTTATTTTAATTATTTTTGTTGAGAATATGGGTAAAATAAGTGAGATTTCAATATCAAAGATTAAAAAAATAGTTGCAATTATAAAAAAATGAGTTGAAAAATTTTTTCGTGGTGATGATATTTTTGAAAATCCACATTCAAATGGTGAGTTTTTTTCTCGTCTTATTTTTTTTTTTTTTGAAATTGTTATTGTTAGAAATATTATAATTAAGATAACAGTTATTGTTGTTGTTACTATATATGTAATTTTAATTATTTTCTTAAAATTTAACTTTTTGGTTGGAGGCCAATTGTACTTCTTATACTAAGAAAATTTTTATTTACCTCATCAGTAAATTGATAAATATAAGAATAATCAAACTACATCAACAAAGTGTCAATATCATGCTGCTAATTCAAATCCTAAGTGGTGATTATTTGAGAAATGTATTTTTTTGCATCGTATTAAACATGTTAATAAGAAAGTTGTTCCAATAATTACATGAATTCCGTGGAATCCTGTTCTTATAAAGAATGAAGATCCATATACTGAGTCTGAAATAGTAAATGGTGATTCAGTATATTCTATTAGTTGTAGTATGGAAAAATAAATTCCCAATATTACTGTAATTATTAGTGATTTATTTGATTTTTTTATTTTATTTGATAAGATTCTGTGATGAGCTCATGTTACTCTAATTCCTGATGACAATAAAATAATTGTATTTAATAGGGGGATATCTATTGGATTAAATGGTTTAATTGATTTTGGTGGTCAATTTATTCCAATTTCAATTGATGGGGATAAACTTGAATGGAAGAATGCTCAGAAAAATGATAAAAAAAATATAATTTCTGATACAATAAACATAATTATTCTCGATTTAATTATTTTTATTACTTTTTTTGTATGATTACCTTGAAATGTTGATTCTCGAGTAATATCTCGTCATCATAGAGAAGCTGTTCATATAGTTAAGATTAATCCTATTAATATAAGTATAGTTTTTTTTATATGTAATCAGATAATAATCCCTATTAGTGTTGTTATTAGATTAATTGAGATAATTAGTGGTCATGGTCTTTTAGTAACTATATGAAATGGATGATTTTGTTTCATAAGGGATTTCTCTAGAATATAGTGTTATTAATGTACAGAATACATATGCTTGAATTATTGAAATTGCTGATTCAAATATTATTAGTCCGATTTGTATCGGTAAAATTATTGAAATTAAATTTACATTATTTATGTCTCCTAATAAAGTTATTAGTAGATGTCCTGCAATTATATTTGCTGTTAATCGTACTGATAATGAAATTGGTCGGATAATATTTCCTGTTGTTTCAATTATAATTATTATTGGTATAATTAATGATGGGGTACCTGTTGGTAATAAGTGTATAAATATTTTATTAGTAAATTTTATTCAACCATAAATTATTAATATTATTCAAATTGGTAAGGCTATAATTGATGCTACACAGATGTGACTTGTTGGTGTAAAATTATATGGTATTAATCCTATAATATTTATAATTATGATTATTAAGAATAATGATTTTGATAAAATTAAAATTTCTTTATGATTTGTAATATTTTTTATTTCTTGAATAATTAATGATTCTATAATTTTTATTATTTTCATAATTCGTGATTTTTTAGTTCAGAATAATTTTGGTAAAATAATAATTGGTCTAATTATTGAAATTCAGTTTATTTGGAGAATTGATGTTATTGGGTCAAATGATGAAAATAATCTTGTTATCATTTTCAGTTTATATTTTTTATTTTTTTTTCTTTCTTTTTTTTTATTTTAATTTCTGTATAAAAAAATAATTTTGTTATTGTGATTATTAAGATTCTATTAATTATTATTATGATTATAATTCATGAAATTGGAGCTATTTGTGGAATCAAGAAATATAATTTAATTTATATTTATTATTTGACAAATAATTGTTTTATTTAAACTAATTTCTTTCATTAAGAGTATTCGATTATACTATATTTTGGTTTAAGAGACCATTACTTTCATTTCAGTCACTTAATGTTAAATTTTAATTCATTTTATAAATTGTTTTATATTAATTGACTCCAATGTAATTGGTATAAATCTGTGATTTGTACCACAAATTTCTGAACATTGACCGAAAAATAGTCCTGGTTTTTTAATAATTATTCTTATTTGATTTAGTCGTCCTGGTACAGCATCTATTTTAACTCCTGCAGCTGGAATTGTTCATGAATGAATAACATCAGATGATGTAACGATTAGTCGCGTTTGTGTTGAGAATGGAATTGTTATTCGGTTGTCAACTTCAATTAATCGAAAGTTATTTTTTTCATTTATGGGTTTTATATATGATTCAAATTCTTTTTTATTTAAGTCTGAATATTCATATGATCAGTATCATTGATGACCAATAATTTTAATTGTAATTCATGGGTTAATTATTTCTTCTATTAAATATAAAATTTTAATTGATGGTAGGGCAATAAATACTAAAATAATAGCTGGTAAAATTGTTCATAAAGTTTCCAAAATTTGATTTTCTATGATATTTTTGTTAATAAATTTGTTTTTTATTGTGAAAATTATTATTATTGAAACAGTTGTTGTAATTGAAATAATAAATATTATTGTGTGATCATGAAAAAAAATTAATTGTTCTATAATTGGATTAATTCTGTTAATTGTATTAAATTTTATTCATGAAGAAATTTCTAAGGAAATTTATTTATGAATGAATTTTAAGTTCATGGCACTTTTCTGCCACTCTCAGAATCTTATAATTTTTGGTATTTCGTTAAATGAGTGTTCTGGTGGGGGTGAAATTGAAAATCATTCAATAGATGATGATGAATTATTTTTAAATATTAAAATTCGTTTAAATATTAGTGATTCTCAAATAATAAATATGAATATTGAAATTCTTAATATTGAAATAATTGATCCTATTGATGAAATTGAGTTTCATAATATGAAGGTGTCAGGGTAGTCTGAGTATCGTCGAGGTATTCCTGAAAGTCCTAAGAAGTGTTGTGGGAAAAAGGTTAAATTTACTCCTACGAATATGATTGAAAATTGAATGTTTAGTCATTTTTTATTTATACATGTTCCTGTAATTAGTGGAAATCAATGAATAATTCTTGCTATAATTGCAAAAACTGCTCCTATTGATAGTACATAATGGAAATGTGCTACTACATAATATGTGTCGTGCAAAATAATATCGATGGATGAATTTGCTAGGATAATACCGGTTAATCCTCCTATTGTAAATAGGAAGATAAATCCTAGGGTTCATACTATTTGTGGAGATTTTTTTTTAGTTATTCCTTGTAGTGTAGCAAGTCATCTAAAAATTTTAATACCTGTTGGTACAGCAATAATTATTGTTGCTGAAGTAAAATATGCTCGTGTGTCAACATCTATACCTACAGTAAATATATGATGGGCTCAAACAATAAATCCTAAAATTCCAATTGCTAGTATTGCATAAATTATACCTAGATGACCAAATGTTATTAATTTCCCTCTTTCGTTTGTTACAATATGTGAAATTAATCCAAATCCTGGTAGGATGAGAATGTAAACTTCTGGATGACCAAAAAATCAAAATAAATGTTGGTACAGGATGGGGTCTCCACCTCCTGCTGGATCAAAAAATGATGTATTAAAGTTTCGGTCTGTTAATAACATTGTAATTGCACCAGCTAGGACTGGTAAAGAAACTAACAAAAGGATTGCAGTAATTAATACTGATCAACAAAATAAAGGTGTATTTTCAATTTTTATTGCTGATGGTCGTATATTTGTGATTGTTGAAATGAAATTAATTGCTCCTAGAATTGAACTAATTCCTGCAATGTGAAGTGAAAAAATTGTTAAATCAACTGATGGACCTGAATGTGCTATTTGTCTAGATAAAGGTGGGTAAATAGTTCATCCTGTTCCTGTACCTGAACCTGAAATTGAACTTATTAATAATAATATTATTGATGGTGGTAATAGTCAAAAACTTAAATTGTTTATTCGTGGAAATGCCATATCAGGGGCACCAATTATTAGTGGTACTAGTCAATTACCAAATCCACCAATTATGATTGGTATAACTATAAAAAAAATTATAATAAATGCATGTGATGTAACAATGGTGTTATAAATTTGATCATTTTTAATTATTGATCCTGGTTGTATTAATTCTATTCGGATAATTATACTTCTTATTGTTCCTAAAAGTCCTGATCATAAACCTATAACAAAATAAAGAGTGCCGATGTCTTTATGGTTAGTGGAGAATAATCATTTGTACATGATAGGATGTCTGAATTTAAGGTAGTAAATTGTAAGTTTATTTATGGTTATTAACCTCTTATCAAAGCTTTATATTCAATTATGATATTAAATTGCAAATTTAGTGGTGTTAATAAACTAAGGCTTACTTGAAGTAATTTCAACTTTGAAGGTTAATAGTTTCTTTAACTTAAATCCTTAATTTATTTTAAGGATTGTTGGTAAAAAAATACCTGTTATATTGATTATAGAAATTACTTCAGTTTTTGTTTTGATTTTATTTGGGATAATTTTAATAGAATTTAATAATATTGGTAATATTATTTTTAAGTAAATGAATGTTGAAATAATTGATGAAGTGATTATTGCAATTGAGATTAATATTGAAAATTTAATAGTTATTTGAATAATTAATCATTTTGGATAAAATCCTATTATTGGAGGTAAACCTCTCATTGATAAAAAATTTATTATAATTATTAGCTTATTTAATTTATTTTGTTTTATTATTTGATTTATAAACATTGTATTTATTTTTTTTATTATTCTTATCAATATAAAATTAATTATTGAGTAAATTACTATTAAGTAAATAAAAATTAATTTTGATAATTTTATTGCTGTAATTATAATTGGGATATTTCTAATTGATGAATATGCTAAAATTTTTTTAATTGATAATTGATTTAATGCTACCATTGGTCTAATTATTATTGATAATAATATTGGTAAAATTATTAATTTAAGGTTTGTTATTTGTGAAACAATTACTGTTGGAATAATTTTTTGTCAGGTTATTATTAAGAAACAATTTATTCAAGATATGGAATTTATTAGTATTGGTATTCAAAGGTGAAATGGTATTATTCCTAATTTAATTAATATTCTACTTATTATTATAACTCTTTCATTGACGGGGCAATCAATAATTAAGTTTATTAAAATAGATATTAAGAATATGGAAGAGGCTATACTTTGAATAATGAGATATTTTATTGATTGATCTTTTATTTTTTTTGATTTTGTTATTATTGGTAAAAATCCAATTAAATTTATTTCTATTGATATTCATGATATTAAAATATTATTTCTTGCGGTTCTTAAAATTGTTGAGATTATAATTATTATTATAAATAAGGTTTTTGAAGAATTTATTTTAATTAAAAAGAGATTTAAATCATAAGTGGGGTATGAACCCATTAGCTTTACTTAGCTTATCTTTTTATAAAGTGATGTATGAAGCATAAAGAATTTTGATTTCTTAAGACTTAGTTTAATTCTAAGCTTTATAATAAGGGTGAAATTTCACTTAATTTATTACATCAAAATAATCCTTTTTTCAGGCACCTTATT